TTCTATAGATCGATAAGACTTTTGCACTTTTACTAACTTTATTTTAAGGAATCTCTATATCTAGAAATTCATTTCGTACAACTGAACCTTTTCAAACTGTTTCTTTTTGAGAACCAAAAATATTTGTGCCAAAATCACAGATGCCAAGAAGAACAGAAGGCCTTGGACTCGTAATGGATCTTGAAGCACTATTTCTGCGTCTCCCTGACCAAACCCTCCTATATTTGGATTACTTGTTAATGGTTGATCAAGCTTGATGGATTCACCTTCTGAAACAAGAAGTTCTGGTCCTGGAGGTATAGTATCAACCACTTGACGTCCATCTGATGTATCAACTATGGATATTTCATATCCCCCCTTTTCTTTACGTACTATTCTGCTTACTATACCAGCTGATGTAGCATTATAAACTGTATTATTACTCTTGCTACCATCAGGATAAATCTGACCCCTTCCTCTGTTCCCACCAACATATATGGGATATTTTAAGAAGTGAATGTCTTTTTTCGTAGCAGGGTCGGGGGAAAGAATAGGAAAGACGATTTCACTATATTTCTGACCGGGAACAGGACCTATCACAAGAATATTTCTTTTATTAGGACGATAACACTGAAAAGAAAGATTGCCCATCTTTTCTTTAATTTCGGGAGAAATACGATCGGGGGGGGCTAATTCGAAGCCCTCGGGTAAAATAAGAACAGCTCCTACATTCAAAGCTCCCTTTTTACCATTAGCAAGAACTTGTTTAAGTTGCATATCATAAGGAATTCGAACAACTGCTTCAAATACAGTATCTGGAAGTACAGCTTGCGGAACTTCAATATCCACGGGCTTATTAGCTAAATGGCAATTGGCACATACAATTCGCCCAGTTGCTTCTCGTGGATTTTCATAACCCTGCTGCGCAAAAATGGGATATGCATTTGAAATAGATGCTCGAGTTATTACATATATCATGATCGATACATAAAAGGATCGAGTCATCTGTTCTTTTACCCAAGAAAAAGTCTTTCTATTTTGCATGGTCCAATCATTGATCCCGGAATTTCTACAATAAATTTGATAGGTAGATAGTAGAATTACCTATCAACAAGTTTGTCATTTTCTTGATTGTACTGAAAGAATTGTACTGGTGGAATATAGTATAAATACCTTTAATTGAAAAAGTATAAGTCTAAAGAATAAGTAAAATTTCACACGAATAAAAATTCTGATTTGTCTGATTTGATTGATATAAATAAATCTAATAAATTATTCATTCATTGAATGATAAATTACTACAAGCGAAGGAGATACGCGATTTAAAAAATGGAAGATCCAATATTTCACAATTGTATCTAGAATCACTGGAAAAGTGGAAACAAGACCGGATATAATCTGATCATTCTCAGCCAACCCGAAATCGTTGTAGATCAAACCAATCATTAGTTCCCAACCATGGGTCGAGTGAAATCCGATCCATAAATCAGTAACTAAAAGAATCAAAAAAGCTTTTATTGTGTCACTTAAGTTAGAGATAAATACCTTAATCCAAGAATTCAAAATGAAAAGTTCTTCATTACCCAGAACAAAATAACCACTTAGAATAGCAAAACAGATTATATTTGTCGAGAAATGCGAAATGATATGTAAATGAGATTCATTGTGTCTTTTGACCAATTGTATTGTTTCTCCTATACGAAGTCTTTGCATATGTGTTTCTGAGTACTCCTTTATCATCTCGTCCAAAATCAATAGTTCTTCTAATTCCATAAATTTTTCTAGAACATTTTTCCCTTGAATATCATTCAAAAATATTTTGGATTGCCTGGCATTCCACCAACTAAGAATCCAAGTTTCTAGACATTTATTAAATGATAGAGAAACCCACCAGGGTAAAAAGAGTATAGACACAAGATATGGGATAGAAGCCAATGCTTTCTTTTTTTTCATTATTTATCTGTGATGTGAATTGTTAATGAACCTATTTCATTGGTCGATTCTATCTGATATTTCTATGAAGCACTAGTTATATAACAAAAGCCTATAACTCTAACAAGAACAAAGTATCGAACCTATGGATCTTTTCCTATTTTTGTTTTTATATAATAATGAAGTCTTTGGATAGAGAATAGAACATAGAAGAAGGGCCTTTTTTGAATGAAAAAAAGAAGTAAATATTCTTTACAGATTCCATAGATCTCAATTAGGCAAATTGGAACCTATTTTATTTAATCTTCATTTCTTCCTTTCGATGAAGACTCGAAAAACCCATTTATTATTTGGACGAACCCTACCGTGATCCTTGATCCTTTTAAGATATTTTATTTTATTAAAATTGTTCCATATGCGTCCTCCTGCTTTGAGATGTATAATATACATGGACTGCCGCCTCAACGGAACGAGTAAATAGAATATAGCATCTTTTGCTGGAATAAACATTTTGAATAAGCTTCAGTTGTTTGAAACTGAGAATTAATAAGTTACTTCTTTCATGCTGAGATTTATTCTCAGCTCATTTCAAAATACTTCAATCGGTACACGCAAGAAATAGGCCAATTCGGCAGCTTTTTGTTCAATTTCTCGTGTAGTCAAATTCTCATCAGTACAAGTCAAGGGAATGGCTCCCTGTCCCCTGATTTCCATATAAAGGACACGACGAGGAAAGAGACCCTCTCTCGCCTCCATTCTAATTGATTGGATATCTTTAAGAAAGAAACGAATAAATATGCGACGATTTATTCCAGGAAATCCCCAACGAAAAAGGCACATTATCCCTTCTTTTCTATCGAATCGGTCATAACCACTACCTACATTCCATGAAATTGTGCACCACAAATAAGAACTAATGAATAGACCCGCGATTCCATAGAAAGACATCACGATCCCTTGTGGAAAAAAAATAATTTGCTGAGATGAAAATATGGATAGAAGATTTCTACCAAGATAACTGGAAATTCCAACCACTAAGAATCCCAGTGAACCTAAAAAAAGGATAAAGGCCCAGCAAAAATTACTTGTTTTTTGAGAACCCGGTATAAGTTCTATCCATATATGTTCTGATCGCCAGTTCATACTATACTAGATCCAGTTGCATTCGATTGGAATTGATAGAATAACCCAAATGGATTTGACTTCACTTTTATTGCTTGATCCCAAAGTAACTTTCATCAACTAGCGGTGAACCATTAAAAATAATTGGTTAGATACATTGAGTTTCTATTTCAATTATTTTCAAAAAAGATTTACTGATCATTTGAATTTCATCAGTTCATTTATTAAGCTTTATTAAGCTATAACCGCATATATATGCATTAATGCGTATATTATGCATCCGCATACATAACAACTCTTCCGTGTTTATTTTCGGAAAGGCCACAAATTTGATATCCTGCCATATTACATTAAAAAAAGTATCTGTATGATGATCCAGTGTTGTGACGAGATTTGGTCCCATCGTATTTAGACAATCTTATTTCTTTGGACATAAAGAGATAAAGAAGCCATTGCAATTGCCGGAAAAACTAGGCCCACTAAAGGAACAAAAATAGAGGGAAAGTTCAAATTTATCATAGAATGGGTACCTCGATTTCATATTTGTACCTATATATAATTATAAAGATATCTTATAATAAGTCTATCTATTAGATAAAATCTAAAATATGAAGTACTTAATAAGAAATAAGTGCAAGGAATAAGGAATGTATAAATTGTATTCTTATTCTCCTATCCTTCATCCTTATCTTCTTTATATTTTTTTCCCGTATTTTTCGGAAGGAGAAATAAACTCTTTTTTCTCTTGTCAAGAGAGAGGGATGCTTATTTCTAATCAGGAAGAGAGGTATAATAAAAAATGGATCCGGAGTAATTATCCAAAACTTCTGACTCTTACTACACTTATAATGGATGTTCCCAAATAAAACACCTATCTTCTTCGTTTTGTTTTTTTAATTACAATGAACTAAATGCTTATTCGCTACAAATAAAAATAACTGAACCCAGTACTATAACTTACTTTTTAAAAATCTTTTTTTAACCTTGATTCAAGGGAAGGAAACCATGTAGCTGAAATAACTCATTCAGAACACCTTTTAAAAGATTACGTGGTACGATTGGGTCGAATAAGCCCTTATGGAATAAATACTCAGCCGCTTGTGAACCGTCGGGTATTGTTTTTTTCAATGTTTGTTCAATTACTCTTTTACCCGCAAACGCAATGTGGGCATTAGGTTCAGCAATAATGATATCTCCCAACATACCAAAACTTGCTGTAACTCCGCCAGTTGTAGGAGATGTAAGGATTGATACATAGAATAACTTTTTATTTGATTGATAATCATATGAAGCAGAAGATATTTTAGCCATTTGCATCAAACTCAAACTTCCTTCTTGCATGCGTGCTCCTCCAGAAGCACACACAATAATGACAGGCAGAGATCGATTAGTAGCATACTCGATCAAACGGGTGATTTTCTCACCTACTACAGATCCCATACTACCTCCCATAAACTGAAAATCCATAATTCCAATTGCTATGGGAATACTATTTAGTCGACCTATGCCCGTTTGAACAGCGTCAGTTAAACCTGTTTTTATTTGATAAAAATAGATGCGATCTCTATAAGGTTCTTCCTCTGAATGAATTTCTATGGGGTCCATAGAGACCATATCTTCATCCATAGGCTCCCAAGTGCCGGGATCAATAAAAAGTTCGATTCTATCTGAACTACTCATGTTCAAATGATATCCACAGTGTTCACAAATATTCATTTTTGACCTCAAAAATTTTTTATAATTTGTTTCATAACAATTCTCGCATTGAACCCATAACTTTGTATTTATATCAAAATCATTAGATATTTCCCTTCTATTGAAAGAACTGCTACTACTCAAATTTTCATCTTCAATGCTATTTATACTTTCCGCACAAATGAAATTAGTAATGTAATTTTCGATACCGCTATAAATATCACTATTAAGACAGATTTCAATTTCAAAACGAAGATAAGTTTCAATGAAAC